CACAACCCTTCTTCGTAGCAGAAGTATTTACTGGTTCTCCCGGGAAATATGTTGGTCTCGCAGAAACCATTAGGGGGTTTCAACTGATCCTTTCCGGAGAATTAGATGGTCTTCCCGAGCAGGCCTTTTATTTGGTAGGTAACATCGATGAAGCTACCGCGAAGGCTATGAACTTAGAAGTAGAGAGCAAATTGAAGAAATGACTTTAAATCTTTGTGTACTGACTCCTAATCGAATTATTTGGGATTCAGAAGTGAAAGAAATCATTTTATCCACTAATAGTGGCCAAATTGGCGTATTACCCAACCATGCCCCTATTGCTACAGCTGTGGATATTGGTATTATGAGAATACGCCTCAACGACCAATGGTTAACGATGGCTCTGATGGGTGGTTTCGCGAGAATAGGCAATAATGAGATAACCATTTTAGTAAATGATGCGGAGAAGGGTAGTGACATTGATCCGCGAGAAGCTCAGCGAACTCTTGAAATAGCTGAAGCTAACCTGAGTAGAGCTGAAGGCAAGAGACAAGCAATTGAGGCGAATCTAGCTCTCAGACGAGCTAGGACACGAGTCGAGGCTATCAATGCTATTTCATACTAATACTAGTCGATGTATCAGAATAATCAAAAGTTATACACCATATTCGTATTCCGTCAATTGGATACAATCAATTGTAATTGTAATCCGATGCAACGAACAAAAACAAATTGAATAGTGGGACGGTAAGACGTAATAGGGAAAAGAGAAAAAATAAATAAAAAAAAAAGGGAGAAGTAGAAAAACTTATTAGATACCATTGACTCCGGTATCTAATAAGTTCTACCTACTATTGGATTTGAACCAATGACTCCCGCCGTATGAAAGCAATACTCTAACCACTGGGTTAAGTAGGTCATTTATCATCACAAAGAGAAAAAATGGGACCTATCACATCAGAGATTATAGATAGAATATTACTTATAAGCAATACCAATGCTTCGCAGGAAACGGACCAGAGAGCTATCATGTCGGATTATGGAATATCGATCTTGACAAGAAATGATCTAGATGTTAAGATATCTATGACAAGGGCTATAGCTCAGTTAGGTAGAGCACCTCGTTTACACGTGCGCCAATGCTTTTCAGGGGAGTCCCAATCAAAAGAATTGATCTTATTGAGAAATCGGTGTCTTACTCCATTGATTCGAGGGAACGGGAGAACAATAGCCTGACAATATTAGGTTCGGTCCGATTCAGGTGCCAATTCAGGCGCCAAATACAAAATAGAACCAATCATTGATTTGATAATTGATAAGGTGAAAACCCAGTCCATTCAATGCTAGGCATAATGAGTATAAGGACCTCAAAATAAGCTCTTTTCATCCTATGAACTTTGAGGTGTATGAAGTATCATATTTGACTCTGGGATCGGATCGATAGAGACTCCATTTCATTTAGGTTGATCTAGGCCGGAGGCAGACCTACGTCAAGGTAACCTTTTGAAAGACTTTGGTATTGCTCCTGGATCAGAACAGAATCCAAATCAAATAAGGAATAAGAGCACACGGAACCATCTTGTTATCTTCCTGTCAAGAAAAATATGGTGGACTAACTGATCGATCCATCAGTTGATGAAAGAGCCCGATGCAAAAAAAAATGCATGTCGGGTCTTTGAAACAGTTCGAATCATTTCGATAATAAACAGTTTGATCTGTTTTACCGAGAAGGTCTACGGTTCGAGTCCGTATAGCCCTATACATTTACATTTACATTTTTGTATATTTTTGTACCTATTTCCTCATTAGTCCCTATGGCTGGCCGATCCATTTGGCCATACTTATTATTTTTATTTATTTTATGCAATCTACTCCAATTGCTCGTCATTCCAATTCTACCAATGCAGACTTTATGCAAGAAAATTAGGGTCCTGTTCTATGGGTTAGTTTTTGGGTTTTGTCTCTCGAATCATTTGATAACGCGTGATGACATTCAAAATATCTTCTATAGATCACTTATGATTCAATCGAATCTACCACCGTGCTACGCTCCGTCGTGTAGGGGTGAGGGATGCTTCAAAACAAAGCCTTTTTTTTGATTTTATTGTCACGAAACCTCGCCCATTGGTAGGTCTTACTTGGTGTTATTGCATTAACAAAACAAGGATTTCGAGTCATTCCATTTCGGACCCATCTTTAGTCCTAAAGATCGCGATTTGGAATCACTCTTTCAAGACTTCTAACTCTACTAACTCTACTTAAATAACTTGATTGTTTCTGGGGTGGGGATCAGGTCTGGTTAGTGCAGGCCAAAAGTTCTTAATTTAGGTATAGGAATCCATGAGTTGTTCTATGTCTATGTAAGAATTCCTCGGAATTCAACGGATTGAAGCAATTAAGTATAAATCTGGGAAAGGGGGGAGAACCCCATTGGCAGATGCATTCCGTATCGAATCAATAGAAGCAAGGATCCTCTACTCGGATCTTAATGAAAAGAATCTACCGACGTCAACCAAGTGGA